TGACGAATAACCAACCCGCAATGAATAGGGAAGGTATAGTAATGCTATGAATGACCCAGTATCGAATACTGGTAATAATATCAGCAAAAGAACGTTCTCCCGTGCTTCCAGACATGCTGAGCTCCACAAATTTTTTGTACATTCAAAAAGGAATCGATTCCTTGAAAGATGGGATCAGTAAATAGAAAATTACTGATATGCCGTCTTTGTGAGATCGTCAATTTTGTACCAAAGGTGTATTTCGAGTATACCGAATCAGTATAGCTATCCTTCCTCTGGCACAGCAACGCAATCTCGGTCAGTACCCATTACATAATTCTTTTTTGTTCTTTGTCCATGCATAACTCTATGTATGTTTGTTATTCAATAGATCAATAGAAAATTACTCAAAATTTTTATAAGGTTTCAATTATTGGCTTGCTAATAGAAAGTAAAGATTATAAGTTGGTCGTAGAAAAAAAAATATATATTATAACACAAAATAAATACAATAGTGGATCCTATTTAATGAAGGAAATAGAACCTGGTTGGAACAATCAATATTCATCATGCAACCATTGTTGTATTAGATCCAAAACAAAAGTTCTTTTTGACTGAACTAAACTAGAAGTATGGACCTCCATGATACGGAAAGACAAAATATAGAACTTAAAGGGATAATGGAAGTCGCTCGTCTTTGAATCGAGTTGAGTTGTACCTAACCTAAAAAGAAGAAAAATAAAGGTTTTATTTTTTTATTTTGATTAGGACACTTCTTTTCATTCGAGATTTTGTAGGGAATTAAGTAATCTATTACTGTATGTACGGAGTCCAACCAGTTAAAATAAACCAGTTAAAATAAAATAAATAAATAAATGGTAATGTAGGATTAGGCTAGTCTATTTGTTTTCTAAAAAAAAAAATGAATGAAATTCTATTCAAAAGAAAGGAAATGATCAAAATTAAAGTGATTTTCAAATCGAATTCTTTATATTCCAAAAGGATTTCTACTTAAAAATGATTTATACTTAAATACTTAAATAAAATACTTTTATGAAATAAAATACTTATATGAAAACAGTTCTTATTACTTTACTATTACTTTATTCAAACTCAATCCATGAATTGTACAATGAATCCGTTGATTTTGAACCATAAGGTCGGTCGATGTCCCAGTTGATGAATCTATTTTTTTCTACTAATGTTACGCCATCTTTTTTGAGTCTTATCTATAACTGATGAATCGAGAACTTTCAATTGGAACTAAACAAATTCTTCCGATTGGTTTCTTTCTTTCTGTCGGATTTTGGAAAAAATGGAAACTTAGGTAAGTGTTTTATCAATATATGTAGCAAAAGAACATATCTAATTTAGCTCTTTCATGCCTACTATAACTAGTTATTTCGGTTTTTTACTGGCTGCTTTAACTATAACCCCAGCTCTATTAATTGGTTTGAACAAGATACGACTTATTTGAAATGAATTGAATGACCAATTCATAAAAATGAATATTTCTCTGGGATTCCAGGTATTCTATAGTTCTTTCCTACATCAATTTCCAATTCTTATTCTTGGTCATTGAGATTCATGAATAATTCAGATTAATATTTAGGGATAGATCTTACCCCTCTTTTTATCTCCTCAAACAAACCAAAATGATTGAAGTTTTTCTATTTGGAATCGTCTTAGGCCTAATTCCTATTACTTTGGCAGGATTATTTGTAACCGCATATTTACAATACAGACGTGGTGATCAGTTGGACCTTTGATTGACTACTATTTCTTTTTTTAATTGACCTCCTCTTTGCAGGAGGTCAAATTCTAGTTGCAATTTTACTTTACTTTGTTAAGTTTTTTATTATGATTCGACATCAAATAAAGGGAATCACGCTCTATAGGATTTGAACCTACGACATCGGGTTTTGGAGACCCGCGTTCTACCGAACTGAACTAAGAGCGTTTTCTTATGACAGGGGATAGGACTACTCTGTAAAGAATAGGATTTTTTCTACCCCCAACGAATGCATTTTGCATACATATAGTATGTAAAAACAGAAGATTATGTCCAATTTGAATCGATCTCAATTAATCCCTCGTTACTACCCATAGGAGAAGTAATAGGTAGGGATGACAGGATTTGAACCCGTGACATTTTGTACCCAAAACAAACGCGCTACCAAGCTGCGCTACATCCCTTTTCAAATTGTTGTACAGTTTCATTGTACAAAATCCCTGTCTTGTTTTCCACATCGTCATTTTATCCTTTATTCATATAACAAGAAAATTCTTCTTGTCAGTTCTTCTTTTTAGTTTCATATACATATAATAAAAGAATTCTATACATGTGAAACTTTAATATTTATCAGAAAAACTTAGGAAGAAGGGATAATTTTTTCTTCGGAAAAGGAAAATCTTATCTATTGTTTTATTGTACATATCTTTTTTGGTTAGGAATTTCGTGTAAAATAAATACAAATGATCTTGAACTACAGCATCTGACTATATATGTATTCCAATAAGGAAGGAGGATTTGAAATGCGAGATATAAAAACATATCTCTCCGTGGCACCAGTGCTAAGTACTCTATGGTTTGGGTCTTTAGCAGGTCTATTGATAGAAATTAATCGTTTATTCCCAGATGCCTTGTCATTTCCCTTTTTTTAGTTATTGATATGTGAAGAAGCGAATAAATTTAGAGATACAATTCTCCATTAAGTTCTAATTTTGCCCCTTTCAGTTCTTTAGGATAAGAATAATTGATAGTTAGAAAGAAATTGTATTACTTAATTCTTAAATCTTATTATTTCACTTTTTATTAAAAATTATTACTCTATTTATTACTCTATAATTAAGTAATACTTAATTAGTTAATATTTATTTTTAGTTAATATTTATTTTTAAAATATTAAATTTTGAAGATTAATTATCCTTAATAAAATTAAATAAATTTTCTTTTCTATTAATTATCATTTAATTTTATTAATTATTAATTTCTTAATTACTATTAATTATCATTAATATAATAGAATAATATTCTATTATGGTATGGAAATCCAATTTATAGAAATAGAATTCGAAATTCGAATTTATTGTTAATTTTTAATTGTACTGAAATCCTTAGAAATTACATTTCATTTCTAGTTAGTAACTTCTATTAATTTTTTTTTTTTTTTGTTCTTATCTTCTTCTTCGGCTCGGATCAAAATAGAAGAGTTAAGTCGATCCAAAATTCAAAGGAGGTTCATGGCCAAGGGTAAAGAAGTTAGAGTTATAATTATTTTGGAATGTACCTGTTGTACTCGAAATGATGTCAATAAAGAATCGCCGGGCATTTCTAGATATATTACTCAAAAAAATCGACACAATACATCCGGTCGATTAGAATTGAGAAAATTTTGTCGCTATTGTCACAAGCATACAATTCATGGGGAAATAAAGAAATAGATTGCACAGAATGCGCGTGCGATCTCGCAAAGGAGGAGGAAGAACTTAACATAATAATGTATATATATAAATTCTATAATTAAATTATATCTATAATTAAATTATAGAAATAAAAAATCAAAGCCTAGTTCCGTCGGATCTGAAGTGAATAAAATAAAGAAATAGAATTTTAGAGATAAGGAATAAACCATGGAAAAATCCAAGCAATCTTTTCGTAAATACAAGCGATCTTTTCGTAGACGTTTGCCCCCAATTGGATCAGGGGATAGAATCGATTATAGAAACATGAGTTTAATTAGTCGATTTATTAGTGAACAAGGAAAAATATTATCTAGACGGGTGAATAGATTGACCTTGAAACAACAACGATTAATTACTATTGCTATAAAACAAGCTCGTATTTTATCTTTGTTACCTTTTCTTAATAATGAGAAACAATTTGAGAGAGCGGAGTCGATCCCCAGAACTAATGGTCCTAGAACCAGAAATAACTAGACATACTCTTTAATTGACTCAAAACTCTAATTAATTAGAACTCAGATTGTTTGATGTTTTAGTACTACAATCTAGAGTGGATTTTTGTGTTATAAAAAACAAAAAATGGAGAAAGAAGAAATCTTTTTTTTTATTGAAACATATAAATTCATTCCTCTTACTTATCTTAATTTCTTTTTTTTTTTTTTTTCCCGGAGAAAAAACTCCGGGGATTTCTATTTCAATCATTCCTGTATATTTTATTACTTTAATACTGAATAATGTCCTTTCTTTATTTGATGATCTTATTAGAAATCATGTAAAGACAATTCTTATTTGATACAGCTATTTGCGCAGGTATTTTACGATTAAGAAGCAATTGTTTCTTGTACAGATTGTTTATTAATTTACTATAACTATACAATACCTTAGTCTCACGAGCTACTGCGTTTATCCGAGTGATCCACAAACGACGAAAATCCCTTTTTTGCCTGCCTCTATCTCTATGAGAGAAAACCAAAGCTCTCATTTTCTGTTGAGTAATTGTTCGAGTGAGTCTTGAATGAGCCCCTCTAAAAGTTGATGCAAATAAACGAATTTTTGTTCGACGTCTCCGAGCTGTATATCCCCGTCTAACTCTGGTCATTGAATCAAATTTAACCTTAATGAATAACTAATTAATTTATATTCTTTTAGTTATCCTTTTACCCTCCAGCGGTCAATTAATAACAAAACGGATTCTTCCGATATATAAAATATAAATTCCAATGGCTTTTGCTACTATAACCTTCCTGACCACTATTTTTTATTCCTTCCAAGTATTTTATTTCACCTAGAAATAATAAATTCTAATGATACTAAATAAAAAATAGTGGGTTCCTTCGTTTCTATGGTTACTGCTTAAACGGTGAGGTCCTCTCTATACACCGGAGCCTCTTCTTTTGTTTAATCAAATGTTATTGTGAACTTGTATAGTTCACACGTTTTGGCTCTACCCATCAATTATAGAGTAATAGCTCTTTGCACAATAAGAGTTATCCATACAGTAACGGCATTTTATTAGGAAAGTTTGCTAGATAGCTGACCCTCTTAGTCCGTCCTTTCAACAACAGGAGCATAATCTTTTTGCTTCTTATAGTAACATTTCCCCTGCTTAATAGATAACTATTTGCTACCAATGGTGAATTGTTTCTCATCTCAAATATAGGTGATTGTTGGATTTGCACCAATGTAAACCATAAATTTTATACACAATATAGGTATATAAAAAATCTTCTCTATTTATCCTACTCGTTGGTACTGGTCATTGATGCTGGAAAAATTTTGCATTAGTTCGAACTCATGATCTGAACGAGTCACACATACACCCTAGTACATGTTCCTCGACGCTGAGGACATCCTCTAAGAGCGGGAGATTTTGTGACGTTTCTTATTGGCTGTCTTGTGTTTCTAATAAGTTGTTTAATGGTTGGCATATCGTAATATATATATGTATATAGAGTATGGATTGGTTTAGATCGATCTTAACCTGATTGATGATTATGAATTTTTTCTATTCAATATTAAATCATAGAAAATTCAAACTATGTTTTGAAATGGATTTATTTTATACAAAATCCCTAGTATTTTCATTTTCGACCGCTACAAGATCAACAATGCCATGAGCTTGGGCTTCTGTTGCTGACATAAAAACATCCCTTTCCATGTCTTCGGATACAACCCATAATGGGTTGCCCGTTCTTTGTACATAAACCTTTGTGAGGGTTTCGCGAAGTTTCAGTAGTTCTTCCGCTTCCAGGATAAATTCCCCTGCTTGTGCTTCATAAAAAGAACTTGCGGGTTGGTGAATCATAACCCTGATTTGATGATATTGATATAACATCATGAACGGTTCTTCTATCTCACATGATTGGGCTAAAGTAAGGAAAAATAATAAAAAGAAAAAAAAAAAAAAAGAAAATAGAATTGAACAACCGTACAGGCATCTTTTGTGCATACGGCTCCGCAATGGAATTTTTTTTCTCTTCGATAGAATCGAAGAAAGAAATCCATCCGATATAGATCATTTGAATCATCCATTTACCACCCTTCTTTTCGTAGGAGTAAAAAAAAATACTATGATGGTTCTGTTGCTTTATATATTTATCTCGTCTGTGATTTAGCAATCCCAAAGTTCCTTTCTGATACAATGAAATAAGGAAAAACTTATTTTTTTTTTTTCATTTTCGTACTCTTTCATAAATATAAGAAAGATACTTCTAGTGTGGAAGAAAAATGGTTTGTGACGCTAAAATGAAATGTACCCCGACACATAAGAGCAAGTCGGAAATAATCTTTGTTTCATACTACTATCTCGATACAAAATCTCATGTTATGAAAAAACAATAATGTTCATATCGAACTCGAAGTGCCATGCTATTATTACTTATTATTCATATTCAATATGGCGAAGGCATAGTCTTCTTTCTTTTTTTCAAATAAAAACCCATTGGCGCCAAGCGTGAGGGAATGCTAGACGTTTGGTAATTTCTCCTCCGACCAAAATGAAGGACCCCATTGAAGCGGCTAATCCCATGCATATTGTATGCACATCAGGTGGTACAAATTGCATAGTATCATAAATGGCGATTCCTGGTATTACCCATCCTCCGGGGGAGTTTATAAACAAATAAAGATCCTTAGTATCATCTTCGATACTAAGATATACCATGAGACCAACAAGTTGATTCGAGATCTCGCTATCAACCTCTTGGCCTAAAAAAAGTAATCTTTCTCGATAAAGTCGATTGATTAGGACAAAATTGTATCCTTTAGAAACCGTACGTGCACCTTTGGATGCATACGGTTCAAAAAAAATTTCGAAAAAAAAAAAGAATCAATGCGTCGATTCCAGTTCTATTTCTTTTTTCTTTAATAGGTTTTTTTGTTTTTCTAATGAAGGGGTTTTCCTCTATTTTTCCAAAAACACGAGATGAGCCCCCTTCTCTATAAAAAAGAATTTACTGAACTTATTGAATTAACCTTTCATTGATGTATTGTTTCATCGAGATTCAAATCACGATGTAATTTTCTTGTTTCTGAATGGGCCCTTTCATTCAATTCTTTTAGGTTCATGTTCTACTCCGGGAAAAGATCTGTCCGAATTCCATTTGTACATATAGGGCAAATGGTCTCAGTACCACTTTTTTTATTACAACCTTTTTTTTTTTCAATTCGTCTCATGCGTTCCCATAACTATTCGAGGTATTCATTATACTACTACATTGCTACTACATTGGTTGGTAGTTTGAGATCACTGCTATACTATAGGAGTAATACTATAGGAGTAAGTATAAGAATTGTTTATGATACAAGTGGTAATCATAAATATATTACCAATTTTTTATCAATTTGGTATTTTCTGAACGGAGCCTGGATACTTTATTTTCGTTTTCTCAGTCCAAGTCAACCATAAATTCTTCTAAATTGATAATAATGATCCCCAATATAAATATAATATAAAAAATGGATTTAATTATACTCATTTCACGCTCCGAATAATTGATAGTTCACTCAATACAAAATTTCTTGGGCGAAACAGAGGATATCTCAATCGGGAGAGAAAACGGGTAAATCCCATATGACCCAATATGTCTGACAAGTCGCACTATACGTCAACCCAAACTGCATCTTCCTCTCCAGGACTCCGAAAAGGTACTTTTGGAACACCAATGGGCATTAAATTAAAGAAAAAATAAAGTACTATACTTTACTTTAATATGGAAACGTAAGAATGGATTTTTTGCTTCATCCTTTTTCTGATTTTTTGCTTCATCCTTTTTCTGTTTATTTTATACATAGATTGAAAGTAAGACAGAACGAATAAGGAAAAATTTTTTCTAACGGATCGGTGATAAACAAAAATATCTATACGTTCGTTTCCCGAAAGTGGGACTAATCCTCCCATTGCGTATTGGTACTTATCGAGTATAGAATAGATTTGCTTCCCTTTGTTCTTACGAACAGAATTGTTCCGTTATTTTCAATGGAACGGAATAAATATGAATCCTTTCTCATACAAAATCTACTGAAAAGGTTAGGTACATAGTATAGTCATAGTCTTTCCAATGCGATAAAATAAAGTGACATAGTGTCTATTTTTTTTTTTTTTTTTTTAGAGGGGTATTTCCATGGGTTTGCCTTGGTATCGTGTTCATACTGTCGTATTGAATGATCCCGGTCGATTGCTTTCTGTTCATATAATGCATACAGCTCTAGTTTCTGGTTGGGCCGGTTCGATGGCTCTATATGAATTAGCAGTTTTTGATCCCTCTGACCCCGCTCTTGATCCAATGTGGAGACAAGGTATGTTCGTTATACCTTTCATGACTCGGTTAGGAATAACTAATTCATGGGGTGGTTGGAGTATTTCAGGAGGAACTATAACGAATCCTGGTATTTGGAGTTATGAAGGTGTGGCAGGTGCACATATTGTGTTTTCTGGCTTGTGCTTCTTGGCAGCTATCTGGCATTGGGTGTATTGGGACCTAGAAATTTTCTGTGATGAACGTACAGGTAAACCCTCTTTAGATTTGCCAAAGATTTTTGGAATTCATTTATTCCTTTCCGGGGTGGCTTGCTTTGGCTTTGGCGCATTTCATGTAACAGGTTTGTATGGTCCTGGAATATGGGTGTCCGATCCTTATGGACTAACTGGAAAAGTACAATCTGTAAGTCCAGCATGGGGTGCGGAAGGTTTTGATCCTTTTGTTCCCGGAGGAATAGCTTCTCATCATATTGCAGCCGGTACATTGGGCATATTAGCGGGTTTATTTCATCTTAGTGTCCGTCCGCCTCAACGTCTATACAAAGGATTGCGTATGGGCAACATTGAAACTGTACTTTCCAGTAGTATCGCTGCTGTCTTTTTTGCAGCTTTCGTTGTTGCTGGAACTATGTGGTATGGTTCAGCAACAACCCCAATCGAATTATTTGGTCCAACTCGTTATCAGTGGGATCAGGGATACTTTCAGCAAGAAATATATCGAAGAGTTAACGCCGGACTAGCTGAAAATCTGAGTTTATCCGAAGCTTGGTCTAAAATTCCCGAAAAATTAGCTTTTTATGATTACATTGGTAATAACCCAGCAAAAGGGGGATTATTCAGAGCAGGCTCAATGGACAACGGCGATGGAATAGCTGTTGGTTGGTTAGGACACCCCGTCTTTAGGGATAAAGAGGGGCGCGAGCTTTTTGTACGTCGTATGCCTACTTTTTTTGAAACATTTCCGGTAGTTTTGGTAGATGGAGACGGAATTGTAAGAGCGGATGTTCCTTTTAGAAGAGCCGAGTCAAAGTATAGTGTTGAGCAAGTAGGTGTAACTGTTGAGTTCTATGGTGGTGAACTCAATGGAGTCAGCTATAGTGATCCTGCTACTGTGAAAAAATATGCTAGACGTGCCCAATTAGGTGAAATTTTTGAATTAGATCGGGCTACTTTGAAATCTGATGGTGTTTTTCGTAGCAGTCCAAGGGGTTGGTTCACTTTTGGACATGCGACTTTTGCTTTGCTCTTCTTTTTCGGGCACATTTGGCATGGCTCTAGAACTTTGTTCAGAGATGTTTTTGCTGGTATTGATCCAGATTTGGATGTTCAAGTGGAATTTGGAGCATTCCAAAAAGTTGGGGATCCAACTACAAGGAGAGCAGTCTGATACAACATTGTTCTGGTATCTTTGACTTCTATTTTTTATTTGTCGTAGGGTATCGAAGAAAAGAAATCTTGACTTGAATCATCATCTTTTCTTTGACTCTTTTCTTTATATGGTAAATGATCCCAAATGAATAGGTGTGAAAGCTATAATTGTAAACCACGATTGAATCTATGGAAGCATTGGTTTATACATTCCTTTTAGTCTCGACTTTAGGGATAATTTTTTTCGCTATCTTTTTTCGAGAACCACCTAAGGTTCCAACTAAAAAAGTGAAGTAATTTTTCATTATCTCAATTGAAGTAATGAGCCCCCCATATGGGAGACTCATTACTTCAACTAGTCCCCGTGTTCCTCGAATGGATCTCTTAGTTGTTGAGAGGGTTGCCCAAAGGCAGTATATAGGGCGTACCCAGTAAAGCTTACAAGTAAACCAGATATGGAGATGGCGACTAGAGTTGCTGTTTCCATTTTTAGATAATTTCAAGATCACAATGGATCTACGATAAGATCGTTTATTTACAACTACAACGGAATGGTATACAAAGTCAACAGATCTCAACCAATGATTAAATAAAATAGGATTTATGGCTACACAAAGCGTTGAGGGTAGTTCTAGATCTGGGCCAAGACGAACTACTGTAGGGGATTTATTGAAACCATTGAATTCAGAATATGGTAAAGTAGCTCCAGGCTGGGGGACTACACCATTAATGGGGGTTGCAATGGCTCTATTTGCGGTATTTCTATCTATTATCTTGGAAATTTATAATTCTTCTGTTTTACTAGATGGAATTTCAATGAGTTAGGTTTATAAGAGTTATGAAGTCCTAGTTTTCAATCAAAAAATTACTTTATTTTATTGACGATTCAGATTTCTAGACTGTTCTGGTAGTTCGACCGTGGAATTTTTTTGTTTCGGTATTTCCGGAATATGAGTGTGTGACTTGTTATAATTGATCCTATTGATCATACAGAGAATGGGCCTGTTATCTTTATCAAGATGATTCTATCTCGTCGGATATTTATTCTAGTATCTGGAGCACGGAATATGAATATATAGAATAGATCAAGAAAATAAATAATGAAACTATGATTCATACCCATCAGACCTCGCAACCGAACTCAAAAATTTTCAAATAAATATTTTCCAAATCAAACGATTTTTCTTACTTCAGACTGATTTTGATCGAAAGACAACTCTTTATCTAGCTTTTGTTGAGTCAGTCCATTCATTGAATAAATGATCATCAAAGAGTTCTTACTCATAGAACCTTTGAGTTTAAGTTGAGCTTGAGGCTTTGCTTTATTAAATCATCGTGGTTCTAGTATGAATCTGAAGTTTCAATTGATTCATAGGGTCTGAACAAGCGAATTCCTATAAATAACAAAAGTAAATCCGCATTACATAAAAAATAAGAAATCAAATAACAAATAAAAAATAGGAAAGAGAAAATTCAAGAGGCCTGTAACAATTAACATAAAAAAAATATAGATGAGCCAGCTTGATATTTTTGGCATTATCATACAAAGAGGAGATTTCAGATTTTTCTTACTTCGTATTTTCGGGGCAAATCGAATCAAGTGGCTAAGAAGTTCTGAACTTTTTATTGCATATCTGTTGAAATCAGTATTTGTGTGTTTCAGCTTGAGCTGTACGAGATGAAATTCTCATATACGGTTCTCGGAGGGGGAGTTTCCCTATCTCAATAAAGTCTATGATTGGTTTGAGGAACGTCTCGAGATTCAAGCGATTGCAGATGATATAACTAGTAAATATGTTCCTCCTCATGTCAACATATTTTATTGTTTAGGGGGAATAACACTTACTTGTTTTTTAGTACAAGTAGCTACTGGTTTTGCTATGACTTTTTATTATCGTCCAACTGTTACAGAGGCTTTTTCCTCTGTTCAATACATAATGACTGAGGCCAACTTTGGTTGGTTAATTCGATCAGTTCATCGATGGTCAGCAAGTATGATGGTTCTAATGATGATCCTGCACGTATTTCGTGTATACCTTACTGGTGGATTTAAAAAACCTCGCGAATTAACTTGGGTTACTGGTGTGGTTTTGGCTGTATTGACTGCATCTTTTGGTGTAACTGGTTATTCCTTACCTCGGGACCAAATAGGTTATTGGGCAGTAAAAATCGTGACAGGCGTACCTGAAGCTATTCCTGTAATAGGGTCGCCTTTAGTAGAGTTATTACGTGGAAGTGCTAGTGTGGGACAATCAACTTTGACTCGTTTTTATAGTTTACATACGTTTGTATTGCCTCTTCTTACTGCCGTATTTATGTTAATGCACTTTCCAATGATACGTAAACAAGGTATTTCGGGTCCTTTATAGATCATCGATATTTGTAATTGATCATATATTACATTGAGAAGGAATGAGAAACAAATAGTATTTCATTGCTAGAAATATGGGTTATTGAAAAAAAAAAATAAGACATGTTATTTGGATACGTCTCTTCAACTCCGAAGCGAAGTATCGTATTCTTTATTTGATACGAGTAGTTGAAGTGAATTTTCCGAAGAGAGGATGGATTATGGGAGTGTGTGACTTGAACTATTGATTGGGCCATGCAGATCTATTTATCTGCCACATTGGAATTCACAACCAAATGTGTCTCCGGATCCAACCACCATATAAGCCCCCCATGTAGCAGAGGATAGGCCGGTTCACTTGAAGAGAATCTTTTCTATGATCATACTTGAATTATGTCATGCATGAACAGGCTCCGTAAGATCCCGTAGACTGGAATAAAATAAGTGATATGGCATGATCCCATGTTCTGTCTATTCCACTTTTATTTATAGTGTAGAAATGCATTCATTTCCTCTGCATCGATCACGATCTATGATACTATCGGAGTGAGATAAGGGATCTAAGGAATAACAGAGGCT